AGATTACTGTTCTGCTCAATTATTTGTATTTGCATATAATTCTCAGATTAATCAAGCTCAGAATCACGCTCTGTAGGATTTGAACCTACGACATCGGGTTTTGGAGACCCACGTTCTACCGAACTGAACTAAGAGCGCTTTATTATTTCTTATAAAAAGTCTTCTTATCACAATAGTTAACAAAAACTGTAAAGAAGAGGATTTTTTTTGTCCCCCACTCTAATCTTATCTTGAATGCCTAGGCTATCTTAGAGAATAAGATAAAAAAAAAATGTATGTGTGATTTGAATCGATTTAAATTGATCCCTTGTTACTTCTCATAAAAGAAGTAACGGGTAGGGATGACAGGATTTGAACCCGTGACATTTTGTACCCAAAACAAACGCGCTACCAAGCTGCGCTACATCCCTTTCTTTCAATTGGTCTACATTGTCATTGTAGGGAATCCCCGTCTTGGTTTCAAAAACCTTAGTTTTTCCATTCCTATTAATATAGGAACATAGACAATTTTTCTTGACATTTATTTTTTAACTCATATCTACGAGAAAATCTCGTATTCATATAATATTATTCATAGAATATAACATATATTCTATTATTTATATTCTATTATTATAATAAGATGCTTATATACATAGGAATATCAAACAAACTGATCGTAAAAAAGAACTCAAAAAATGAGGGAATACTGGGGGGAGGGTAAGAAAGGGCGAATCTTATCTCTTTTTTATTCTCTTAAATCAATCATGGAAATTAGGAATTCCGTGTAAAATACAAAGGAACCTCAAATACTTACATATCCGATATGTATTACCATTAGGCATTACAATAAAACATAAAGAAGGAGGATTTAAAATGCGAGATCTAAAAACCTATCTTTCCGTGGCACCGGTACTAAGTACTCTCTGGTTCGGGTCTTTAGCGGGTCTGTTGATAGAGATCAATCGTTTATTCCCAGATGCGTTGACATTTCCTTTTTTTTCATACTAGTTTAGTTAGTAACATGGGAAGGGGTGAAGAAGATTAGAGATAGAATCAAAAGATCTGTGACTAATCCCTTCCCCTCTTTTTTTGAATTATTGAAAATTCAATTAGATACTTAGAGACAAAATAAAGAAAGGAGGAAAGATATAAAAAAAAATCTCGGCTAAATTTGAGCTCAGCGTTCAATTCGATTTCTAAAAAATCGAGTGAGAATAGAAAGGGGTCTATGAAAAAACTGGAATACAAGATAGGAAAGTAAAATAGTGTACTATATACTGTACTTCGAATCGAATTCAATATAGCTAAATTCAATAGAGTTTTAGTTTGAATTCGTTCTTCCACTTAAACTTGAAAAATGAATATGAATTCTATTTCATATTTCTTACTCTATTATATTGTATTGTGATTGTAACGAAATCTTTCATAATTTCAACTTAACAACCTTTTTTTTTCTTTTTGCTAGTCACTTCAGGATCAGCAAATAAGAAGAGTTGATTGAATCAAAAACTCAAACTAAAGGAGGTTCATGCCCAAGGGAAAAGATGCCCGAGTAACGGTTATTTTGGAATGTAGCAATTGTCTTCGAAACGGACTTAATAAGGAATCAAGGGGGATTTCCAGATATATTACTCAAAAGAATCGACACAACACGCCGAGTCGCTTGGAATTGAGAAAATTCTGTCCCTATTGTTACAAACATACGATTCACGGGGAGATAAAGAAATAAACCGACTCCAAGTTATTTGTGTATCACTCTTATATCAGGAACAAAAAAAGGACATATTCTCTATTCGAGAGACCCTATTATTCTAGATTTTAATAGTTTAGTTAACAGAATTTAATTAACTCAAAATAAAAAAAAAAAACAATCCTTTTTTTTAATTCAAAATTATTTTGGATCGGATTGAAATAGTATTTTCGAGATAAGGAATAAGCAAAGTATGGAAAAATCCAAGCGACTCTTTCGGAAATCCAAACGATCTTTTCGTAGGCGTTTGCCCCCGATCCAATCGGGGGATCGAATTGATTATAGAAACATGAGTTTAATTAGTCGATTTATTAGTGAACAAGGAAAAATATTATCCAGACGGGTGAATAGATTGACCTTAAAACAACAACGATTAATTACTATTGCTATAAAACAAGCTCGTATTTTATCTTTATTACCCTTTCTTAATAATGAGAAACAATTTGAAAGAAGCGAGTCGGCTGCCAGAGCTAATGGTCTTAGAATCCGAAATAAATAAAAAAAGTAGGCTTACTTTCCTCTTCAATTTGAATCCAAATTCAAATTCGAAAACTCAAATAGAGTTTGATGTTTTATTCGAAGAATTCGAGAATCCAATCTAATCTTGATTGGATTTCTCCTATCTTATCGTAAAAAAAACAAGAATCGGCGAAGAAGCAATCTTTTTGTATTGGATATTTATTGGACGTGTTTGGTTGCTCATTTTATTTTGAGCGACTTTATCTTTATCATACTAATTTTTATTCTACTTTCCCGGAGTTCATTCTCCAGAAAATGGCATTTTCAATAGTCGAACTTACAATTCCAATTTTTTCTTAAAATTGAAGAATTTATTTTTTTTTGATCGAATTAGAAATCATATAAAGACAATTCCTATTTAATATAGCTATTTGTGCAACTATTTTACGATTAAAAAGCAACCGGTTCTTGTACAGATTGTGTAGAAAATGACTATAACTATAGGATACAAAATTCTGACGAATTACTGCATTTATCCGAGTGATCCACAAACGACGAAAATCCCTCTTTCGCTTATCTCTATCTCGATGAGACGAAACCAAAGCTCTGATTTTTTGTTGTATAATTGTTCGAGTAAGTCTCGAATGAGCTCCACGAAAGCTTGATGCAAATAAACGAATTTTTGTTCGACGTCTACGAGCTATATATCCTCGTGTAATTCTGGTCATTGAATAAATGAAACCTTAATGAATAACTAATGGATTTCCTTTCTTTCAGTTATTCTTTTCAAATTTCCTAGTTTAGTAATAACAACACGCATTTTTCCAATGTATAAAATAAGAATTCCAATGGCTTTTGCTACTATAACCTTCCGGACCACGATTTATTTATTCCTATTCATTTCTATTTATTTGAATTTCTTTTAATAGAATATTTTTTCTGTTTTCGTTTTTTGATACCTAGTATCAATACAATTTATTATTTTGAGTTGAATGCCTATATATAAAGGGAAATCGTGGGTTCCATCGTTTCTATGGTTCTTTCTAAAACGGTGAGGTCCTCTCTATACACCGGAGTCCTTTACTTCGACTTCATTTAATGAATACTATTGCTAACTTGTACAGTTCACATTCTTTTGCTCTACCCATGATCTAGTAAAAAGTCTTTCACAATGAGATCTACCTATACAATAACGATATTTAATTATGAAGATTTGCTGGGTAGCTGACCCTCTTAGTCCGTTTTTCATAGTCAAATTGGGTTTTGAAAATAATAGTTGCTCGCTTAATGGATAAGCATTCGTTACCAATGAGGAATTTTTGATCATCTTCAATTTTGAAAATGGAGTGAATTCAATTTGCACCAATGCAAACCATAAATTTCATATCCAATCCAATAGATCTTTTTTAGTTTGATATAGTGAACGTACGTACTTCTTTCTTCGATTTCCTTTTTTCTTCCATTTTAATTTACATTATTAGTACTGATCTTTGATACTGGAAAAGAGGTTTCCTTCTTTCTATCAGAAATGATCTGAACGAGTCGCACATACACCCTAGTACATGTTCCTCGTCGCTGAGGACATCCCCCGAGAGCGGGGGATTTCGTGACATTTCGGATTGGCTGTCTTGTGTTTCTAATAAGTTGTTTAATAGTTGGCATGTTGAATCGAATCCATAATGAATGGGTTGGTTTAGATTGATCCTAACCGGCTAATTATGAATTACTTTCCTATGGAATAGGTGAATAAGATATTATTGAACCCGGTAATAACTAAATAAAAAAATCAAAATCGTCGATTTATTTAAACTTATTCCCCCTACTGCAATTTTGATGCTATTTTGATTTTTTATTCAACTGCTACAAGATCAACAATTCCATGAGCTTGGGCTTCCGTTGCTGACATAAAAACATCCCTTTCCATATCTTCGGATACAACCCATAAGGGTTTTCCCGTTCTTTGTACATAAACCCTTGTAATGGTTTCTCGCAATTTAAGTAGTTCTTCTGCTTCTAGGATAAATTCTCCCGTTTGTGCCTCATAAAAAGAACTCGCAGGTTGATGTATCATTACCCTGATGATGGAACAAAGGGTTCTTCTATCTCGATGATGAGATGGAAAGAGATAAAGAAAAAAAGAAAGTATAGAACAACCGTACGGGCATCCTTTAGGCATTGCATACGGCTCTAGAAGGGAATTCAGTTTGACCTTTCATCAAAGAATCATCAATCAAAGAGATAGAAAATATATAGAAATATAGGGTTTATCGGATTGACATCGTCAAATGATCCAATTACCATCCTTCCTTTCCGATTTCAGAGTAGTTAACAAAATACTATGATGGCTCCGTTGCTTTATATATTTATCTCCTCTGTGATTCAGCAATCCCAAAGTTTTGATTTATTTTTTTTTTTTTACTCTTTCAAAAGTATATTCATAAGTATATCAATAAATATAAATATCATATCGGAATTTTAAAAAATTCTTCGGTGGAAAAAAAAAAGGTTTGTGACGCTAAAATGGAATAGCTAAGATAAAATGGGGAAGACCCTTTCTACTAATTTCATACTACTCTTTCGATATATAATTGAATGTTTTGAAAAAAAAAAATTCGTATATCGAATTCGATGTGCCATGCTATTATTACTTAATTTTCCTAATTTCATAGGGCGAAGGCATAGTCTTTTTTTCGTAAAAAACTCATTGGCGCCAAGCGTGAGGGAATGCTAGACGTTTGGTAATCTCTCCACCGACGAGTATAAAAGATCCCATTGAAGCCGCTAATCCCATGCATATTGTATGCACATCAGGTTGAACAAATTGCATAGTATCATAAATAGCGACCCCCGGGATTACCCATCCGCCAGGAGAGTTTATAAACAAATACAGATCCTTGTTATCATTCTCTATACTCAAATAAACCATAAGACCAATCAGTTGATTCGAGATCTCGCTATCAACCTCTTGGCCTAAAAAAAGTAATCTTTCTCGATAAAGTCGGTTGATTAGGATCAAATTTGTATCCCGTAAGAGCCGTACATGCACCTTTTGATGCATACGGTTCAACAAAAATTGAGAAAAAACGACTCAATGTGTAGATTCCAGCCCTCTTTCTTTTTAAAATGAAACTATTTATATATATATATATATTATTATTATTTATTTAGTTTTCAGAGCGGTTCCTTAATTCTAAGAAATTCGAAAATTTCGTAATTTTTCAAGAAAGAAATGAGTTCATTTTGTACCCCTTTCCTCTCAAAAAAAATACATTAAGATTAAACATATCGAATTAACTTATCATTGATGCATTGCTTCATCGCGATTTCATTTTAATCACGATGTTCTTTTCTTGTTCCTGAATAGGCCTTTTCAATTCTTTTAGGTTTATGCTCTACTCCGAGTAAAAATCTGCCCAATTTGAATTTGCACATATAGGACAAATGTCAATAATACTACGTCTTTTTATTTTACAACTTAACTTTAACTGAATTTTTTTTTTTCAATTGATTTCATATCTTCTGTCAATGCAAAATATTAAACATGTATTTATTTCTTTCCTCGCTGGATTCGTTTAAAGTGAAAAGTTTGAGATTACTCTCAAATATTTTGAATATTATTCAATAATAATCTTTTATTATCTATGGATATACGTAGTAATAAATCAAAAAAAAAAAAATAGATTCAAAATGGTTTTTTTTCTAAACGGAGCCTGAATACTTTACTTATGAAGACTTCATTTTAGTATTCCAAAAAATTCAACCATAAATTATTCTAATTGATAATATGAATTTGAATATCCCTCAAATCGAATTGCATTTCACGCTCCAAATTATTGATAATTCAATCTTTTTTGGCCGAAACATAGGATATCTCAATCGGGGGAGAGAACGGGGAAATCCCATATGACCCAATATATCTGACAAGTCGCACTATACGTCAACCCAAGAGGCATCTTCCTCTCCAGGACTTCGAAAAGGTACTTTTGGAACACCAATAGGCATAAAATGAAAGAAAAAAGAATTAAGTACTATATTGGACTTTGATGTGGAAGCGTAACAATGCGTTTATTGGCTTAATAATATTGTCTTTTATCATATTTGAGTCATAAATCGATCAAAATGCTTACGATTCCGAATAGTTCTTGTGAATGATTCCTAAATATAGATGCATTTGTTCATCGAAAATGGGATTAACCCCATTGCGTATTGTTCCTTATCGGGTATAGAATAGATCTGCTTCTCTTTCTTACTAGGAACCAAATTGTTCCGTTTTTACTAAAAAAAAGAATAGAACAAATATTACTCCTTTCTTGAAGATAATTCCCAAAAGGGGAGGTTCATAGCATAGTTTTTGCTAATGCAATAAAGTTACATAGTGTCTATTTTTCGTTGATAAAGGGGTATTTCCATGGGTTTACCTTGGTATCGTGTTCATACCGTCGTATTGAATGATCCCGGTCGTTTGCTTTCTGTCCATATAATGCATACAGCCTTAGTTGCTGGTTGGGCTGGTTCGATGGCTCTATATGAATTAGCAGTTTTTGATCCCTCTGATCCCGTTCTTGATCCAATGTGGAGACAAGGTATGTTCGTTATACCCTTTATGACTCGTTTAGGAATAACCAATTCATGGGGCGGTTGGAGTATTACAGGAGGAACTATAACGAATCCGGGTATTTGGAGTTACGAAGGTGTGGCCGGTGCACATATTGTGTTTTCTGGGTTGTGCTTCTTAGCGGCTATCTGGCATTGGGTGTATTGGGATTTAGAAATATTTTGTGATGAACGTACAGGAAAACCCTCTTTGGATTTGCCCAAGATTTTTGGAATTCATTTATTTCTTTCAGGGTTGGCTTGTTTTGGTTTTGGCGCATTTCATGTAACAGGATTGTACGGTCCTGGAATATGGGTGTCCGATCCTTATGGACTAACCGGAAAGGTACAACCTGTAAATCCAGCGTGGGGGGTAGAAGGTTTTGATCCTTTTATTCCGGGAGGAATAGCTTCTCATCATATTGCAGCGGGCACTTTAGGCATATTAGCAGGCCTATTTCATCTTAGTGTCCGTCCACCCCAACGTCTGTACAAAGGATTACGTATGGGAAATATTGAAACCGTGCTTTCCAGTAGTATCGCTGCTGTCTTTTTTGCAGCTTTTGTTGTTGCGGGAACTATGTGGTATGGTTCAGCGACTACTCCTATCGAATTATTTGGTCCCACCCGGTATCAATGGGATCAGGGATATTTCCAGCAAGAAATATATCGAAGAGTTGGCGCTGGATTAGCTAAAAATCAAAGTTTATCAGAAGCTTGGTCTAAAATTCCCGAAAAATTAGCTTTTTATGATTACATCGGGAATAATCCGGCAAAAGGGGGGTTGTTCAGAGCAGGATCAATGGACAATGGGGATGGAATAGCTGTTGGTTGGTTAGGGCATCCTATTTTTAGAGATAAAGAAGGGCGTGAACTTTTTGTACGCCGTATGCCTACTTTTTTTGAAACATTTCCGGTTGTTTTGGTAGACGGAGACGGAATTGTTAGGGCCGATGTTCCGTTTAGAAGGGCAGAATCGAAGTATAGTGTCGAACAAGTCGGTGTAACTGTTGAGTTCTATGGTGGCGAACTTAATGGAGTCAGTTATAGTGATCCTGCGACTGTGAAAAAATATGCGAGACGCGCTCAATTAGGTGAAATTTTTGAATTAGATCGTGCTACTTTGAAATCAGATGGTGTTTTTCGTAGCAGTCCAAGGGGTTGGTTTACTTTTGGGCATGCGTCGTTTGCTCTGCTCTTCTTCTTTGGACACATTTGGCATGGCGCTAGAACCTTGTTTAGAGATGTTTTTGCTGGTATTGACCCGGATTTGGATGCTCAAGTGGAATTTGGAGCATTCCAAAAACTTGGAGATCCAACTACAAGAAGACAGGTAGTCTAATACAAGATTTCTCTCTTATCTTTTTTCCTTTCTTTTTTTATTTGATATAGAATAGATTAATATGGAAATATAAATTGGCATCTTTTCTTTAATCTTTTCATTGACTCTTGTTCTTATTTCTTTATCCGGGAGATAATCCACAACAAACAGGTATGGAAGCTATAATTGTAAAGCACGATCAAATTTATGGAAGCATTGGTTTATACATTCCTCTTAGTCTCGACTCTAGGGATAATTTTTTTCGCTATCTTTTTTCGAGAACCGCCGAAAGTTCCAACTAAAAAGATGAAATGATTTTTCATCTTATTAATTGAAGTAATGAGCCACCCAACATAACATTGAACATTGGGTGGCTCATTACTTCAACTAGTCCCCGTGTTCTTCGAATGGATCTCTTAATTGTTGAGAGGGTTGCCCAAAAGCAGTATATAAGGCATACCCAGTAAAACTTACAAGTAAACCAGATATAGAGATGGCGACTAGGGTTGCTGTTTCCATTATTATATAACTTCAAAGACTACCATGGATCTATGGATCTATGATAAGATCGTTTATTTACAACGGAATGGTATACAAAGTCAACAGATCTCAATGAATAAAAAAGAAGAGGATTTATGGCTACACAAAGCGTTGAGGGCGGTTCTAGATCGGGACCAAGACAAACTGTTGTAGGTAGTTTATTAAAACCATTGAATTCAGAATATGGTAAAGTAGCTCCTGGATGGGGAACCACTCCTTTGATGGGTGTTGCAATGGCTCTATTTGCAGTATTCCTATCTATTATTTTAGAAATTTATAATTCTTCCGTTTTACTGGATGGAATTTCAATGAATTAGATTCTCACAAGAAAGGTCAATTCTTAGATTTTTAATACCAATACAAAGTAAAGTATTTCGGTTTCGTATTTTTATCCCATTATCTCTTTATTGGTAGTTCGATCGTGGAATTTCTTTTTTTCTGTATTTCCGGAATATGAGTGTGTGACTTGTTCTAATTGATCCTATTGGTAGTACAGAGAAGGAGTCTGTCATCTTTATAAAGATGGTTTTTCCTCGTCAGATATTTATTCTAGTATCTGGAGCACGGAATATATGAAATAGATCCCAATAACTATGATTCCTACTTACTATTCAGACCCCGCGACCGGGCTATAAAAAAAATTTGCCAAAGAGTTATAAGTTCTAAATCAAAAGGGTTTTTTCTTCTTTTTCAACAAATTTCCCTTATTGATTGATGATTTTGATCAAAGGACAAAACTTTCTTTTTATTTTGAGTTATTATATCTATTCGTTGAATAAATGATCATCTAATGGTTCTTACTCATAGAATCTTTGGACTTATTTTGTACTTTTAATTAATCATCGTGGTTCTAGTATGAATCTGAGGTTTCAATCGATTAATAGGTTCTTAACAAGAGAATTCCTATCAAAAAAAGAAGAGTATAGACATAAAGAAAATCACAAATCACAGAACAGAAGTGGTGAATAGGAAAATAGAAGATTCAACAGGCCAATAACGATCAATGAGCCGACTTGATATTTTAGCATTATAACCACAAATAATAACTCGTCTCCTCAGAGACGTGAAAAAACGGGGGGGTTGGTTACAAAGTTTCAAATCCATCGCCCTTCCAAGTAAAACAATACTTTGGTTTTTTGTTTGAGCTGTACGAGATGAAATTTTCAGATACGGTTCTCCGGGGGGGAGTACTATTCGTTTACCTATCTCAATAAAGTCTATGATTGGTTCGAAGAACGTCTCGAGATTCAGGCGATTGCAGATGATATAACCAGTAAATATGTTCCCCCTCATGTCAATATTTTTTATTGTCTAGGAGGAATTACACTTACTTGTTTTTTAGTACAAGTAGCTAC